TTTTTTGATTCCTTAGAATTTGTTCCTGGCGGTATCAAGATGCCATTGTGTCGGAATATCTTATCCATCTCTCCGGGAAAATGGATATCTCCAGAAAAGATTTTAAGTTCAATCCTTTTTTTTTTTCTCTCCATTCGGACCAAGCCACCGACTCGGCTTCTTGTATTTAAAGTTATTCGTGTATCTATTCCAATGATACTATTGTTCCGTACCATTATGGAAGAAGACTCGGGTAAAATATGCACTTCCTCAGGAATGAAAAAAAATCGATCTAATTTCGTTTGGTATTTTGGCTTAAATTCTTTAACTCCCCGGTACTCAATTAAATCCTCTTTTTTGAGGATTGAATGCAACCCTACGGTTCCATATTTAGTAATTCCCGAACTCTTTCTTCTGTATTGAGGATCATCGAAATAAGCAAGAATACTATTTCTACGAAAAATACCATTTATACCATTTATAGGTATTTCAATCGAAATACCGGGACGGTGCATCCGTCCTTTCTCTTGTTCTTGAATCGATTGGAATGGAATGATGAATCTATTTCTTCGCCTCTTTGTCAATAAAAAATTATCATGGCGAATTGTAGGAAATATGAGATTACAATGACTCGTATATATGATTCGATTCAATTCTGAATAATCAGGAATACCGCTTTCTTTTTTATCAGAAAGATTTAAACCAAAAAATTTGTGTTTCACTTGATCATTATTTACTGAAAGACTAGAAAAATATCGTCCTTCAGCCAAAAGAGAATGAACGTTCGTTTGATCTTGATCCTTGTGGAGTGAGGGGGGGGCTGCACTGAATCTGCACGAACCTCCTGATAATATCCACAAATGACTTGTTTTTGGTAAAAGATGTACATTACTATATGTAAATTCTGGTGCATGGTATACATCGGTACTCCAGTGCATTTCTCCCTCTGAGTCAGAATAAATATGTTTTCGAACTCTCTCTTTAAAATTAAAAGTGTATGCTCGCGCGCGAATCTCAGCAATCACTTGCTCTGATTCTACGTATTGGTCATTTTGCACTAAAATCAAACTTTTGGGTGGAATAGTCACGTTATGTATAATATTTTCACTTTCAATAGTTACATACAAGTCTATATAACATAGAAAAGCAGGATGCCCATGACGTGTACGTGTGGGATGAACCAAATACTCATTGAATTTTATTTTTCCATTAGAAGGGGCTCGCACATGTTCTGCAGTACCCCCTGTGAATACTCCACCGGTATGAAAAGTTCTTAATGTTAATTGAGTACCCGGTTCTCCAATAGATTGACCCGCAATAATGCCTACAGCTTCCCCCAATTCGACCAGGTCGCCATGAGTAGGGCTCCGGCCATAACATAATCGGCAGATCCAAGATGTACTCTTACAAGTAAAGGGGGTTCGAATAGGTATTGGTTGTGTTTGAAAGGTTATGAATCGATTGACAAGCCCGATTCCAATATCTTGATTTCGAGTGGCAACGCATCGCGGTCCTATATATATATCGTCTGCTAATACACGGCCAATCAATGTTTGTATAAAAACCCTTTCCGGCATCATTCCATTTCGAGGACTCACAGAAATGCCTCGGGTGGTGCCACAATCTATTCTACGTACAATAATGTGTTGAACTACTTCAACAAGTCTGCGTGTAAGATATCCAGCATCCGACGTCCGTACAGCAGTATCCACAACGCCTTTGCGGGCTCCGTAACAAGAAATGATATATTCTGTTAAAGACAGCCCTTCACGTAAATTGCTTTGAATAGGTAAATCAATCATTTGTCCTTGTGGATCTGACATTAACCCTCTCATACCTACTAATTGGTGTACTTGAGATGCATTTCCTCTAGCTCCCGAAAACGACATCATATGGACTGGGTTAAAGGGGTCCGTCATCCTAAAATTAGGATTCATTTCTTGTCGCAAATATTCACTTGTAGCATACCATATCTCAATAGAGAGGCGTAATTTTTCTACCGCGTGTACATTACCATAATGGTGGTGTTTTTCCAAAATCAAACTTTGTTGTTCGGCATCTTGGACTAGCCACCCCTTAGAAGGTATTGTTAAAAGATCATCAATTCCTAATGAAATAGATGTAGCAGTGGCTTGTCGGAACCCCAGAGTCTTTACTTGATCCAAGATGTGTGATGTATATGCCATTCCGAAGTGATCTATTAATCTACTAATAAGTCGTTTAATAGCGGTTCCATCGATCACTTTATTGTGAAAAACCAGACTGGCCCGTTCTGCCATAAGTACCTCCCTATTCCGCTGAGTGGAGTTCGACAATGGGTTTGAGTCAGTGAGTGGAAAACTTCCTTTTCTCGATCTTGATTCGCATAGAAATTCAGGAACTGTGGTCCTAGCTGAACTGGAGAAATCAAAAATCACACAGGTGTCATAGAATTACTTAGCTTAGATACGATATGATTAGGTACCATACGAGTAGGCTCGGCAAAACCCTTGGATAGCTTCTTCGATTTCTCGATAAAGAG